TATGACATATGTCTTAGGCGCTCAATGGACTCCGTTTTTCTTATACTTTTCAGCCTTTACTTTGGGACAAAAACAATTTTTTTTGCAACCCAGTGTATTCATAAGTGTATTCATATCTCAATTAGAAGTTTCTAGATGGAGTTCGTTTGACGGTTTTTTATTAGTTTTAATAGAATTTAATAGAAGCCGAAAAGAAGAAAAGCATTCCTTGTTATAGCCGTGTACCACTTATCCCACGAAATACCAGACGAAAAAGAACGGGATAGAATGAGATTCTTTGATTGGTTCTTCCGATAGAAACGTCCTGACCGATGGGCCCAACAAAATACTACAAACAATTATTAACAACCAATACACAAACACTATTAATATTATTATAAATATATTAATATATTAATATATTTATAATAATAATTTAGAAGAATAATATTTCGAATTCTAAAATACTAAAAGAAGAAATAAAAATAAAAGAATCAATAAACATAGAATCTTTGTTCTTATTCGAAACGCCTTGTGATCTTTAACCAATTCTGTGCTTCAATATAATTCCCAGGAGTAAGCGCTATAGCCTGTTTCCAATACTCAGCGGCTTGATCGAACCAAGCCTCTGCAATTTCAGAATCCCCCTGTCGAATGGCCTGTTCTCCTCGGTCGGAATAGGCGCATGAATTCCTTTCCTTAGAACCGTACTTGAGAGTTTCCTAACTCATACGGCTCGGCAGTCAATTCTTTTGGTGTCCCATTTTTGATTTTTACCCTATCATATATCTAATTAAATGAGCATAGATCTATCCGATTTTTCTCGGATTAACCAAAATAGGTTAATCACATGAGTTTCAAACTTCAAATAAATAATAAGTTTTATCTTTTCTCCCACCTTTAGAAAAATAAAAAAGCATAAACATTTCAAAAGTATCGTTAGATTTTTCTGAAAGGTAACTATCTCGGTTTCATCTCATAGAGAAATTAATATAGAATCCTTGAAAAAGACTTCTTCCTCATGAAAAAGACTTACTGTCTTTGGGATCTGATGCTACACCGCTGCTCCATACCTTAGGGGATCGGCTTTATTACATAAGTGGATTCCTAATTTTTATCTCATATCATGACATAAAAAAGCAGTTCTTATTGTATCGGCTCAAAAACTCGCTAATTGATCTTTACGGTGCTTCCTCTATCAATTAGATCCGCTATCCATAGAAAAAAGTCTCTAGGCCTATCTATTTCTTCCCATTTTGACTTCGATGAGGTTTCTTTCTTTGCTACAGCTGATAAAAATCGTTTTTTGTACGATGCAATATGTAGAAAACCCTTTTTTCTAGTATTTACTAGTGTATTTGCTCTTTCTTTCCTTTTTTCTTTCTATAGTGGAGATAGTCGCACGTAATGACAGATCACAGCCATATTATTAAAAGCTTGTGGTAAGAACGGGTTTCGCTCTAGTGCTCGAAAATAATATTCTAAAGCTTTTGTATGTTCTCCGTTACTTGTGTGGATAAGGCCTATGTTATAGAGTATATAGCTTCGATCATAGGGATCAATTTCTAGGCGCATAGCTTCATAATAATTCTGTAACGCTTCCGCATAATTTCCTTCGGATTGAGCTGACATCCGTTACGGTCGTCATTCTATTCAAAGAATCCTCCGTTCCAAAACCGTACGTGAGGTTTTCACCTCATACGGCTCCTCCTTTATGTGCATAATGAGAATAATCCATGAAATTAAAAAAGGTCGAAATATTGTCATTATGAACTGAGCGGGGCTAATTTTTTTACAAGAAATCTTTAGCCAACCCTCTTGCAAAAGATTTAACATTAAACGTGCTTGTTGGTACTAGATAAAAATAGAAACTCCAGCAATTTCTTTGTTATCACCGCTCCTTTATTTTCAGGAATTAGTCACTTCAACAGTCTTCGATGGTTATATGGGTATCCAAAGTACAAACGAGATGGATTTTGTTGTCCCAACCATTTTTTTTCTTAGCCCCGATCCCGATAAAGAAAAGGAGTCTTTATAACAAATAACAAAGTTTTCGTGTAGTTGATTCCTCGGCGTAGTGCTTCTTCCTCTATGCCGCCTATTGGTACTAGTGTGGTAGGGTTGACTCGCAATACATACCCATACAGAATAGGTGTAACCTTTCGCTCAATACTAGAATCAACAATCCAAGCATCTGAGGTTGCATTAATCGGGGATACACGACAGAAGGAATTGTTTTATTTATAAACTTCACCTTCAACAAGCGTGAATTTTTTTTTCTTTGATTTCAGTCACTAGTTTTGTTTTCTATTCCGAATCACGTGTCGTTTTCCTAAGACCGAGAACGGTAAATACAAAAATAATCAAATCGCACCATCTCTGTAATAAGTAAATGCCTCTTTTTCTCCTGAAGTTGTCGGAATTATTCCTAATAAGATATTGGCTACGATTGAAAAGGTCTTATCAATAAAATTTCCATTTATCCGCGATCTAGGCATAGGTAGCAATCCATTCTATAACT